TAGGTTAAGTTGGAGTAAGTGTATATATGAATGAAAATATACTTTTTTGGGTACGAAAAAGCATTAGACATGTGTGCAAGCGCTGGTTTTGTTTAAGGCAGGGATGTGTGGAGGATATGCCGCATGAATGAAGGTTAATGCTGCTATATGAATGAAAATATACTTTTTTGGGTACGAAAAAGCATTAGACATGTGTGCAAGCGCTGGTTTTGTTTAAGGCAGGGATGTGTGGAGGATATGCCGCATGAATGAAGGTTAATGCTGCTATATGAATGAAAATATACTTTTTTGGGTACGAAAAAGCATTAGACATGTGTGCAAGCGCTGGTTTTGTTTAAGGCAGGGATGTGTGGAGGATATGCCGCATGAATGAAGGTTAATGCTGCTATATGAATGAAAATATACTTTTTTGGGTACGAAAAAGCATTAGACATGTGTGCAAGCGCTGGTTTTGTTTAAGGCAGGGATGTGTGGAGGATATGCCGCATGAATGAAGGTTAATGCTGCTATATGAATGAAAATATACTTTTTTGGGTACGAAAAAGCATTAGACATGTGTGCAAGCGCTGGTTTTGTTTAAGGCAGGGATGTGTGGAGGATATGCCGCATGAATGAAGGTTAATGCTGCTATATGAATGAAAATATACTTTTTTGGGTACGAAAAAGCATTAGACATGTGTGCAAGCGCTGGTTTTGTTTAAGGCAGGGATGTGTGGAGGATATGCCGCATGAATGAAGGTTAATGCTGCTATATGAATGAAAATATACTTTTTTGGGTACGAAAAAGCATTAGACATGTGTGCAAGCGCTGGTTTTGTTTAAGGCAGGGATGTGTGGAGGATATGCCGCATGAATGAAGGTTAATGCTGCTATATGAATGAAAATATACTTTTTTGGGTACGAAAAAGCATTAGACATGTGTGCAAGCGCTGGTTTTGTTTAAGGCAGGGATGTGTGGAGGATATGCCGCATGAATGAAGGTTAATGCTGCTATATGAATGAAAATATACTTTTTTGGGTACGAAAAAGCATTAGACATGTGTGCAAGCGCTGGTTTATTTTCTTCGGGGTTAGTCCATGGAAGTTCTTGAAAAGAGTGGCCAAATGGCTTGTGAATTATTTGGCCCGGTTAGACTCCGGGTAAGGACTGTATGATTACATATGCTGCTTGTTTTTTTTTGGTAGGATTTGTTTTGAGCATGGTGGCGGTTGCTTGTAACCCTTCCCCTTTCTACGGGTCCTTTGGTTTGGTGGCGGTTGCTGGGTTTGGTTGTGCAGTCGTAATTGGCTTTGGGGGCGTCTTTGTAGCGTTGATTTTAGTTATAATTTATGTGGGGGCTATACTGGTTGTTTTTGTTTATTCGGCAGCCCTTGCTGCTGATCGTTATCCTGAAAGCTGAGGTAGTGGAAGTGTGGCGGGGCAAGCAGGGGGATATTTTTTGGGGCTGATGGCGGCGTTCAGCTTTTTTTGAAAAGAAGAATATGGGATTTTAGGGGGGCCTCTTGGAAGTGTTGAAGAGTGAGCTTCGCAGCGAGGGGATATTAGTGGGGTTTCGTGGATGTATTCATCAGGAGGTGCGCTTTTAGTAATTAGTGCAGGGGCGTTGCTTTTAACCTTATTTGTTGTGTTTGAGGTTACGCGTGCGTTACATCGGGGGGCGTTTCGATAAAATTTTATTTGGATTGGGGGGGGGTATGGGGGGGAAAAAAGAGAAAATTTTTAGTAAGGTTATGTTCCTGATATCAGTTATGTAATTGAATTATAGGCAAAGTTTTGATTCATTAATATAATTTATTTAAGGAAAAAAGGGGGTACGCTCCTTATGCGCCTACGGCGCGGCTTCGCCTGCACTGTGAAATGTCAGTGAAGGGAGAAAAAAAGACTACCCCTGGCCCTTTGGAAAGAATGCTCGGCATGTCGAGTGCTCCCGGGGATGGATTCCACCATTCACTTATGTCACTTACAATGAACGTATGGGGGAGAATCTATTAATGTTCCTGAAACAACAACCAGATGTCAGAAATAGTGCACTAAATGTCATTCCTCAATGATTGTCCCTGACCTTCAATAATTACGGACCCCTGAATTCTCTCGTGATAAGGCTCTCACCTGTTTATAATAATTTTTAATTAAATTATAATGTTACTGTCTTTTCAAACATTACACTTTGAATAATATTCCATTCGGGATAAATGTTCAATAGCAGTTCATGTTTTTAAACATTAATTTACTGTTATAACAAAATCCAATGTGTTAAACCATTAGCCTGTAATTGGTAATTTGAAGTTAGGTATCCATGATGTCGTACCCTGTGGGATGTATGCAAACATATACCCGCGCATGAGCCTTGATGAGTCTCGCGCGGATATAGATTATAAATTAACATTACTAATGTTAAAGAGGCGTTATGGAAATTAAAATTATGTATGTAAATATCACATTATCCTAGTTAAAGGGCATGGGGGTTCAAAGAGTAGTTTAATTCAGAATACTGGCTTTGGGTGCGAGTGGTCGGGGTGTGAGTCCCCTCTCTTTGAGCAAGAGGGAGGATTTTAACCTCCGACATTCGGTTTACAAGACCGACGCTCTACGCTGAGCTACTAATGCAAAGTCACCCTAGAGCTTTGTTTTCTAATTCGCCGGCGATGGGTATGAGCACGAGGAAAAGAAGAAAATATAAGAGCGAAGCGACTTGGCCAATAATAATAAATGGGTGTTCAACAGGCATTCCTCCAATTCAAGTGAGAATTACTACATCTGCAATAAGGGTTCAAAATAGAAGCTGGGTTAATGGACGGAATGTTAAGCTTCGTTGTTTAGATGTGTGGAGAAAAGGTACTGTTATGAGCACTAAGATAGATGCCAGTAGTGCTAGAACTCCTCCCAGTTTATTAGGGATTGACCGAAGGATGGCGTAGGCAAATAGGAAATATCATTCTGGTTTAATGTGAGGGGGCGTCACGAGTGGGTTGGCGGGCGTGAAGTTGTCTGGGTCCCCTAGGAGGTTGGGGGAGAATAAGGCGAGGGAGGTGAGGCCAATTAGAACGGCTGTGGCTCCTAGGAGGTCTTTGTATGAAAAATAGGGGTGGAATGGGATTTTATCCACATCGGAGTTGAGGCCTAGAGGATTGTTGGAGCCTGTCTCATGGAGAAAGAGGAGGTGTAAGAGGGTGGCGGCGGCAATGATGAATGGGAAAAGGAAGTGGAAAGCAAAGAATCGTGTGAGTGTAGCGTTATCGACTGAAAAGCCGCCCCAGATTCATTGAACCAGGGTGTTTCCTACATAGGGGACGGCAGATAATAAATTGGTGATGACTGTTGCTCCTCAGAAAGACATTTGACCTCACGGTAGGACGTAGCCTACGAAAGCTGTCATTATTACTAATAGGAGGAGAACAACCCCAATGTTTCATGTCTCTTTATATAGGTAGGAACCATAATAGAGACCTCGGCCGATATGAAGGTAAATACAGATGAAGAAGAGAGATGCGCCATTAGAATGAAGGTTACGAATTAACCAGCCGTAGTTTACGTCTCGGCAAATGTGTGCAACAGAAGAGAAGGCTGTGGCAATGTCCGAGGTATAGTGTATAGCCAGAAATAGGCCTGTGAGAATTTGGGAAATTAAGCAGAGGCCCAGGAGTGAGCCAAAGTTTCATCAAACAGAGATATTTGAGGGGGCAGGTAAGTCAACGAGTGCGTTGTTTGCGATTTTAAGCAGTGGGTGCGATTTACGAAGCGAGGCCATTAGAGCTCTTATGGTTGAAACACAACAGTGGTTTTTCAAGTCACAAGTCCAAGTTAGAGTCTTGGTAAGAGTTCATGGTATTAGTTGCCTTGCGTTGTTGTCTTTAGGGCTGCTAATATTTAAGTGGGGTGCAAACGGGAAATAGATTATGGGGTAGGTCGTCGGGGGGGTTAGTTTTAAGCGGGGTACAACTGTATTGTTGTCTTTTTTTCAAAAGGGTTCAGTAGTTTTTATTGAGGTTGTAGGTCTGTAGAAAATTGGTGGTGTTATTTGAGGTGGAGGCGGGTTTTAAGCCGTTATTCTCCGGACTAGGCCACATGAACAGGCACGGGGTTATGATTTAGAGGGAGGCTAGGAGGACTGAAAGGGCGAGGGTTATAAGAAATAGGGTAAGGTATGTTTTGACTAGCCCTCGCTGGGTATTACTTGCAGTCGTGATTAGGGGGGTGTTAGCAGAGATCACTGCTTTTGGCCCTGTTTTTTCTAGTCAGGTCAGGTCTGTTATTTGAGAGGCAATAAGTTGGCCAAAGCTTAAGGTAAGTTTTGGGGAGAGGCGGTGGATAATAGGGGGGAAGAAGCCTAGCAGGTTTGAGAAGAGATGGGCTGGGCGTTTAGTAGCTGGTTTCAGTTCTTGGCCGGTTAAATTTCCTAGATCGAGGGCTAGTAAGAAGCCTAGTAAGGTGACAGCTAGGGCAGCTGTTTTTACTTCATCTGGCATTGTTATTTCCGGTGTTTTTAAGGGGGTGATGTTTGAGGTAATTAGTAGTCCAGCGAGGATGCTCCCTCAAGCGAGGCGCTTGATTGGGTTTGTAATGGCAGGGTCAGTCTCATTTGTTTGAAAAATGGATCGAGGGGTCCGTGGGTTTCCTAGGGCTACGAAGATGATTAGGCGTAGGCTGTAGACGGCGGTAAATATAGTGGCAATGAGGGTTAAAATAAGGGCTCAGGCGTTAAGGTGGGAGTTGGAGAGGGCTTCGAGGATGGCGTCTTTGGAAAAAAAGCCTGCCAAGAAGGGGGTACCTGTGAGAGCCAGGCTGCCAATACCTAAGCAGGTTGTTGTGACGGGGCATAAAAATCGTGCCCCACCCATCATTCGGATATCTTGCTGATCTCAGAGGTGATGAATGATTGAGCCGGAGCATAGGAAAAGTATAGCTTTGAAGAAGGCGTGGGTGCAGATATGAAGAAAGGCTAGTTGGGGCTGGTTAAGGCCGATGGCAACCATTATTAACCCCAGTTGGCTGGATGTTGAGAAAGCAACGATCTTTTTGATGTCGTTTTGGGTGAGGGCGCAAGTAGCAGTAAAAAGAGTAGTTAAGGCCCCTAGACATAAACAGATAGTTAGGGCAATAGGGTTATTTTCTATTAAGGGGCTTATTCGGACTAGTAAAAAGATTCCTGCGACTACTATTGTGCTAGAGTGAAGTAGTGCGGAGACGGGGGTGGGGCCCTCTATAGCGGCGGGAAGTCAGGGATGTAGACCAAATTGAGCAGATTTACCGGTAGCAGCAATAATCAAGCCGATGAGGGGGAGGGTGAGGTCAAGGCCCTCGGAAGCTAGAAATATTTGTTGTATTTCTCAGGAATTTAGGTTCATAGCCATTCATGCTATTGCGAAGATTAGTCCAATATCCCCGATTCGGTTATAGACAACGGCCTGAAGGGCTGCAGTGTTTGCATCGGCTCGTCCGTATCATCAGCTAATGAGGAGGAAGGATATAATTCCTACTCCTTCTCAGCCAATAAATAATTGAAATAGGTTGTTTGCGGTCACTAGAACAATTATTGCGATTAGGAAGATCAAGAGATATTTGAAAAATCGGTTAATGAAGGGGTCTGCGTGCATATATCAGGATGTAAACTCGAGGATGGATCATGTGACATATAGAGCAATTGGGGTGAAGATGATAGAGTATATGTCAAATTTAAAGCTAATATTAACATCAAATGTGAGGGTGTTTATTCATGTTCAGCTGGTAATGATTGTCTCTGCTCCTTCGTCTAGAAAGAGGCATAGGGGGATAAGACTAACAAGGAAAGCGGTTTTCACTGCTGTTTTAACTTGTGAGAGGGGTCAGTTTATGTCTCGTGGGGAGGGGTTAAGGGTTGTTAGAATGGGGAAGATAAGAATAATTAGAATGATAATTAAGCAGGAGGTTAGGATGTGGGGGGTGGTGTACATAGCTGCTACTTGGATTTGCACCAAGAGTTTTTGGTTCCTAAGACCAACGGATGAGCTGTTATCCTTTAGGAGCTGAGCTCGAGGGGGCTTCAGAGTCCAACTGAAGTTGACGAAAATTAGCAGTTTCCGCTGTTGCGAACGCCTCTCGGTGAATAAGGGGGTTTTAACCCCTATTTTTAGAATCACAACCTAATGTTTTTATTAAACTATATCTACATGCAGCTCAACCTCATACTAGTTCTGGCTTAAGAATGAGGAGAATTAAAGGGAGGAGGTGGAGGGTGATAAGAAGATGTTCTCGAGAGTATGTTGGATCTAGGGCAATAATATGGGCGGGGAGCGGTCCTCGTTGGGTTATCATGAATATGTATAGCGAGTAGCCGGCAGTGATTAAAGTGCCTGCTCCGGTCAGTGCTAGGGTTCATCAAGATCAGTTTAGTAGCGAGGAGATGATTATTAGTTCGCCTATGAGGTTGGGTAATGGTGGTAGGGCCAGGTTGGCCAAGCTGGCGATGAACCATCAAGCGGTTATTAAAGGGAGGGCTGTTTGGAGTCCCCGGGCGAGAATTATTGTTCGGCTATGAGTTCGTTCGTAGTTTGTGTTTGCCAGGCAAAATAGTGCGGAAGATGTCAGGCCGTGGGCGATTATCAAGATTAGGGCTCCTGTAAACCCTCAAGGTGTCTGGATTAGAATGCCCCCTACTACTAGGCCTATGTGGCTTACGGATGAGTAGGCAATTAGGGACTTTAGGTCGGTTTGGCGAAGACAAATAGAGCCGGTTATGATAACCCCTCACAGTGCAAAAATAATGAAGGGGTAGCTTAGTTCGTTGGTTGAAGATTCTAAGACAGTTAATATTCGTATCATGCCGTAGCCGCCTAATTTTAGAAGTACTGCTGCGAGAATTATAGAGCCTGCGATGGGGGCTTCAACGTGGGCTTTAGGGAGCCAAAGATGAACTCCGTACAGGGGCATTTTTACAAGGAAGGCTAGAAGACAGCCCGCCCATCATATTTTATCAGCATATGACACAAGGAGAAGGGGATTAGAGAAGGGGAGTGTAAGTAGGGAAAGGGTGCCTGTGTAATTTTGAAGGATGAGAAGGGCTACTAAGAGTGGCAGGGAGCCTGCCAGGGTGTAAAAGAGGAAATATGTGCCTGCGTTTAGTCGTTCTGCCTGGTTACCCCAACGGGTGATAAGGAATAATGTTGGAATTAGGGTTGCCTCGAATATGACATAAAATATAATTACTTCTGTGGCGCCGAAGGCTAGAATTAAGAAAATTTGTAAGGCCGTAAGGAGGGAGATGTATATTCGTTGACGGTTAATTGGTTCAGAGGATAGGTGATTTTGACTTGCAAGAATTATCAGGGGAAGGAGTCAGCAAGTTAAAACTAAGAGGGGGGAGGATAGGGGGTCAGTAGCCATGTAGGGAGATAAAAAAGATCATCCGGTTTCGGTAGTGTTTTTAAATCAGGCGAAGCTAGCTAGGGAGATAAGTAAACTGTGAAGAAGTGTTGAAGGCCAAAGTCATTTAGCAGAGGTTATTCAAATAGTAGGGACGAGTATAAGGGTTGGTGTGAGAATTGTTAGCATTGCAGGAGATTCAAGCTTTGGAGGCGGTCGGAGCCGTGGGTTCGAGCAGTGGCTGCTAGTAGAGCAAGGCCTGTACTTGCTTCACAGGCTGAAAATGCTAGTAAAAGAAGGGGGGAGGCCAAGAAGTTAGTGACATCTAGTTGCAGGGCTCATAGAGAGAGAGCTACGAATAAGGAGAGTATTATACCTTCTAGGCAGAGAAGGGCGGAAAGGAGATGTATTCGATGAAACACCAGCCCTGCTAATCCTAAAATAAAAGTTGCCGAGAAAGCGAAGTGAAGGGGAGTCATTAGGTGGATGCGGACTTTAACCACAAGTTTTTGAGCCGAAATCAAATGTTTTTCTTAAACTAACAACCTATTCTGCCCATTCAAGGCCCCCTTGAACTCATTCGTATGCTAGTCCGAGGGTAAGAAGGGCAAGGACAATGGTGGCTCAAGTAAATGTGGTTAGGGGGGCAGGAAGTTGGTCCCCTCAGGGCAGGGGGAGAAGAAGGGCGATTTCTAGGTCAAAGAGTAGGAATAAGATGGCCACAAGAAAAAATCGGAGGGAAAAGGGGAGGCGGGCAGTGCCAAGGGGGTCAAACCCGCACTCATAAGGGGAGAGCTTCTCATGGTCAGGGGTCATTTGGGGGAGTCAGAAGGAAACAATTGCCAAGACAATAGAGAGGGTGGTGGCAATAGCGATTATAGTAGTGATTAGGTTCATTATCTCTCCTTGGATTTAAACCAAGACCTGGTGATTGGAAGTCACTCATACTATTTTTAGTACTAGAAAGATTATGATCCTCATCAGTAGATTGAGATGTAGAGGAACAATCATACTACATCTACGAAATGTCAGTATCAAGCGGCTGCTTCAAATCCGAAGTGGTGTTCAGAGGTGAAGTGAAATTGAATTTGACGTAATAGGCAGACGGCTAAAAATGTTGAGCCAATAATGACATGTAGGCCGTGGAAGCCTGTGGCTACGAAGAAGGTGGAGCCATAAACTCCGTCTGCGATTGTAAAGGGTGCTTCGTAGTATTCTATTGCTTGAAGAAAAGTAAAGTAGAATCCTAGGATAATAGTGAGGGTTAGGGATTGGATTGCTTGTTTTCGTTCGCCTTCTATGATGCTGTGGTGGGCTCAAGTAACTGTTACACCGGAGGCAAGAAGTACAGCTGTATTTAGGAGGGGGACTTCGAATGGGTCAAGGGTGGTTACGCCTGTCGGAGGTCAGCAGCCTCCCAGCTCTGGAGTAGGGGCAAGGCTTGAGTGGTAGAAAGCTCAGAAAAAGCCTAGGAAGAAGAAGACTTCTGAGGTGATAAATAAAATTATTCCGTATCGAAGACCTTTTTGAACTGGGGGTGTGTGATGGCCTTGGAAAGTGCCTTCTCGAATAATGTCCCGTCATCATTGGAATATTGTCAAGAGAAGTAAAACTGTCCCCAGGGCTATTAGGGTTGTGGAGTGGAAGTGAAATCAGATTGCGAGGCCAGAGGTTATTAGGAGGGCAGCAATAGCCCCTGTAAGGGGCCAAGGGCTAGGGTCTACTATGTGGTATGCGTGAGCTTGATGGGCCATTAGATGTTTTCTTGGAGGTAGAGGCTTAATAATAATACGAATACGTAGGCTTGAATTATTGCCACAGCAACTTCTAGAAGGGTGAGGAGGAGAAGGAGAACTGTTGTGAGGATCGCGACGGTCGGTATCAATGGGAGAAGAACGAATGCGGCCGTGGAAATGAGTTGAATAAGAAGATGTCCGGCTGTAAGATTTGCTGTAAGTCGGACTCCTAGGGCTAATGGGCGAATGAACAGGCTAATTGTCTCAATAATAATTAGTACAGGAATTAGTAGGGTAGGGGTTCCTTCTGGAAGGAGATGGCCTAGGGCCACAGTGGGTTGGTTGCGCAGGCCAATAATTACAGTGGCTAGTCACAGGGGAACTGCAAGGCCTAGGTTGAGTGACAGTTGTGTTGTAGGTGTAAAAGTGTAAGGGAGAAGGCCAAGTATATTTAGGGTAATGAGGAAAAGTATGAGGGACGCGAATAGGAGGGCTCATTTGTGTCCCCCGGTGTTTAAGGGGAGGAGCAGTTGTTGTGTAAATCGGTTAATAGACCAACCTTGGAGAACAAGCAGGCGATTGGACACCCACTGGGAGGAGGCAGTGGGGAAGAGAGCTCAGGGGAGTGCAAGCGCTACAGCGATAAGGGGTAGGCCCAATAGAGTGGGGCTCAAAAATTGATCGAAGAAGCTTAGAATCATGGTCAGAATCAGGAGTGCCCTTCAGGTTTTTTCAAGCCTTGGAGATAGTTGTGGTTAGGGTAGACGTAAGATAGAATTTTTAGGGGGACAATAGCTAGTAGAACTAGTCAGGCGTAGATTAAAATAGTAAATCACGGGTTTGGGTAGAGTTGTGGCATCTATCGCTAGGGGTGGTTGGGAGGCACCGATCTTCAGCTTAAAAGGCTAACGCTTACATCCTATTTAGCTTCCTAGCGAGGCATCCTCAAGTATAAGTGATGATCAGGCTTCAAAGTGTTTTAGTGGAACTGCCTCAATTACAATGGGTATGAAGCTGTGATTAGCGCCACAAATCTCGGAGCATTGTCCATAGAAGACCCCTGCGCGGGATGAAATAAAAGCTGTTTGATTTAGTCGGCCTGGGACTGCATCTATTTTTACACCTAGTGCTGGGATTGCTCAGGAGTGTAGTACATCTTCAGCAGTAACTAGTACTCGTAAAGGGGACTCTACTGGGACCACTATCCGATGGTCAGCTTCTAGTAGGCGGAATTGCCCGGGGGTTAGGTCTTGTGTAGGTACTATGTATGAATCGAATCCGAGGTCTTCGTAGTCAGTGTATTCGTAGCTTCAGTATCACTGGTGTCCGACAGCTTTGATTGTTAGGTGGGGGTCGTTGATTTCGTCTATGAGGTAGAGAATACGGAGTGAGGGTAGGGCAATGAGAATCAGAATTACTGCTGGGAGGACGGTTCAGATAATTTCAATCTCTTGGGAGTCCAATAGGAACTTATTGGTTAGCTTAGTTGAGACTATAGCTACAATTATGTATAGTACTAGTGTGCTGATAAGAAACACAACTATGAGGGCATGGTCGTGGAAGTGCAAAAGCTCTTCTATGACAGGTGAAGCTGCATCTTGAAAACCTAGCTGTACGGGATGTGCCATTTCTAAGATGCGCGGGGATGTTAACCCGCAATTCTGCCTTGACAAAGCAGTGTATTCTGGTTGTACTAGCATCTTTTTCCCTCTAGAAGAATGTGACAGAGAGGTATGTGGTTGTCTTGAATTCAACGTACGGGGGTTCAATTCCACCTGTTCTTGGCGCAACGCCTGAGTTCGTACGAACGCAGGTTCTTCGAAAGTATGATAGGGGGGAGGACAGCCGTGAAGTCACTCTACATTAGTAGAAGTTATCTCAACGGACAAGACTTCACGTTTGGCTGCGAAAGCTTCTCAGATGAGTATGAGGAACATGATTACAGCGACGAGAGAGACAAGGGAGCCGATGGAGGAGACTGTGTTTCAAAGGGTGTAGGCATCAGGGTAATCAGAGTATCGGCGAGGCATTCCCGCTAGACCAAGGAAGTGTTGTGGGAAGAAGGTTAAGTTTACACCTGTAAACATAATCCCAAAGTGAATCTTTGTTCAAGTGCCATGAAGGGTATAGCCTGAGAAAAGGGGGAATCAGTGAACAAAGCCGGCAATAATAGCAAATACGGCTCCTATTGACAAGACGTAGTGGAAGTGGGCTACTACATAGTATGTGTCGTGAAGCACGATATCTAGGGAAGAATTGGCTAGAACAATACCAGTCAGGCCTCCAACTGTAAACAAGAAAATGAAGCCGAGGGCTCATAAAAGGGGTGTGTCTCATTTAATTGAGCCTCCGTGAAGGGTTGCTAATCAGCTGAACACTTTTACGCCAGTTGGAATCGCGATGATTATAGTTGCGGACGTAAAGTATGCGCGGGTATCAACATCTATTCCTACGGTGAATATGTGATGTGCTCAAACAATAAACCCTAGGAGGCCAATTGCTATTATTGCTCAGACCATGCCTATATAGCCAAAGGGTTCTTTTTTACCGGAGTAGTAAGCTACAATGTGGGAGATTATTCCAAACCCGGGGAGAATGAGAATGTATACTTCTGGGTGGCCAAAGAATCAGAAAAGATGTTGGTAAAGAATGGGGTCCCCTCCCCCTGCAGGGTCGAAGAAGGTGGTATTAAGGTTTCGGTCTGTAAGTAATATAGTGATTCCAGCTGCAAGGACGGGGAGAGAGAGAAGTAAGAGGACGGCTGTAATTAGGACTGCCCATACGAACAGAGGGGTTTGATATTGGGAGATAGCGGGGGGCTTCATGTTAATAATAGTTGTAATAAAATTAATGGCCCCTAAAATCGAGGAAATCCCGGCCAGATGGAGGGAGAAAATTGTTAAATCTACGGATGCTCCTGCGTGTGCAAGGTTACTTGCAAGTGGGGGATAGACGGTTCAGCCGGTTCCGGCTCCAGCTTCGACACCAGAAGAGGCCAGAAGGAGAAGGAAAGATGGAGGAAGTAGTCAAAAACTCATGTTGTTTATTCGGGGGAATGCCATGTCTGGCGCCCCAATCATTAAAGGGATTAGTCAGTTTCCAAACCCTCCAATCATAATTGGTATAACTATAAAAAAGATTATTACAAATGCGTGTGCGGTAACGATCACATTATAGATCTGATCGTCGCCAAGGAGGGCGCCCGGTTGGCTCAGCTCTGCTCGAATAAGAAGGCTTAAAGCAGTGCCGACTATACCAGCTCAAGCGCCAAATACTAGATATAGGGTGCCGATGTCTTTGTGGTTAGTAGAGAAGAATCAACGAGTGATTGTCACAGGTAAGATGGCTGAGAGTTAAGCGGTGGATTGTAGTCCCATGGACAGAGGTTTAAGTCCTCTTCTTATCAGGCCCCGAGGTGTTTTACATATTGAATTGCAAGTTCAGGGTAGTAGACTAACCCTCTGCCGGGGCTTACCCCGCCTTTTTCCCCGATAGGCGGGGGAAGTTAGATAGAGGCCTGCTGGTTTAGGCGCTTAGCTGTTAACTAAGAAATTGTAGGGTCAAGGCCTGCCTATCTAGGAAGATTTTAGCTTAATTAAAGCACTTGCTTTGCATGCAGGAGCTGTGGGTTAATGTCCCGCAAGTCTTATCAGAGACTGGGAGATTCTCACTCCCGCTAAGGGCTTTGAAGGCTCTTGGTCTGAATGTTATACCTAAGTCCCTAAAGAGTAAATAAGGTTGTTAGAGGAGGTGTGAGGGGGAGCAGGGCTAGGGTAATAATTATTGAAATGGCTAGCGGGAAAGAGAACTGTGTAGAAGGCAGCCGTCAGGGGATTATTCCTGTGAGGGTGTTGGGGGATATTGTCAGGGTTATTGCGTATGATAGGCGGAGATAAAAGTATAGGCTGAGGAGAGCAGTTAGTGCAGCTAGTGTTGCTGTGGGGGCAAGGTCTTGTTTAGTAAGCTCTTGTAGGATTAATCATTTAGGTATAAAACCGGTAAGTGGAGGTAGTCCTGCTAAGGATAGGAGTATCAGGGGAGCGAGGGAGGTAATTACGGGTGTTTTTGCCCAAGAGGCGGCGAGGGTGTTAATGTTTGTGGCTTTATTAAGGTTGAAAGTTAGGAAGGTGGAGAGTGTTATTACTAGATAAGTAACTAGGGTTAGAAGAGTTAGGGAGGGGGCAAATTGGAGTACTAGTATTATTCAGCCGAGGTGGGCGATGGAGGAGTAGGCTAAAATTTTTCGTAGCTGGGTTTGGTTTAAGCCTCCTCATCCCCCTACAAGGGTTGAGGTTAAGCCTAAAATAATGAGGAGTGAGGAGTTTGTAGGTTGAAGTTGTAGGAGAAGGGCGAGGGGGGCGAGTTTTTGTCAGGTTGACAGAATTAGTCCTGTAATGAGATCTAGTCCTTGGAGGACTTCTGGTAGTCATGTATGAAGGGGGGCGAGGCCAATTTTTAGAGCGAGGGCAATGGAGGCCATAGTGGTTGGGATTGGGTGGTATATGAGTTGGATGTCCCATTGACCGGTTAGTCAGGCGTTGGTGAGGCCTGCAAATAATAATATGGCAGCAGCGGTGGCTTGAGTTAGGAAGTACTTGGTGGTGGCTTCGATAGCTCGGGGATGATTGTGCCGGGCTATTAAGGGAATAATTGCGAGGGTATTAATTTCTAGGCCTATTCAAGCGAGTAGTCAATGTGAGCTGGCGAAGGTGAGGGTGGTGCCAAGACCAAGTGAGAACAGCAAGGTAGCCAGGATATAGGGATTCATTAGTAGGGGATGGAGTTGAACCATCGTAATTGGGGTATGGGCCCAATAGCTTGACGTTAGCTGACCTTACTAGGAAGTGGTGTAGTGGGAGCACTAAGAGTTTTGATCTCTTCGGGTAGGGTTCGACCCCCTTCTTTCTAAGGAGCTGGGAGGATTTTAACCTCCATAATCCACTCTATCATAGTGGCCCTTTGTTTCAGGCACAACTCCTAAGTTAAAGTTGAGGGGGGATACCCCCAAATGCGGTGGGGCTGGCGAGGTGTCAAATAATTAAGGCTAGTGTAATTGGGAGGTAGTTTTTTCAAATTAGGTGTATGAGTTGGTCATATCGAAATCGGGGGTAGGAGGCTCGAACTCATAAGAAGACTACTGAAAGTAGGGCTGCTTTAATTATTAGGTTGATTGTAGTAAGTTCTGGGATTAATGGAATATGAGAGGCTCCTAAGAATAGAATTGTTGAAAGGGTGTTTATAAAGAGAATGTTGGCGTATTCGGCTAAGAAAAATAGGGCGAAGGGGCCACCTGCGTACTCTACGTTGAAGCCTGAGACAAGTTCGGATTCGCCTTCAGTTAGGTCAAATGGAGCGCGGTTAGTTTCAGCAAGAGTGGAGGTGAATCACATTGCTGCTAATGGCCAAGCGGGAAGAAGCAGTCAGATAGCTTCCTGTGCGGTGTTAAATGTGAGAAGGGTGAAGCCTCCTGTAAAAATAATTGCGCTTAAAAGGATCAGGCCCAGGCTAACCTCATAGGAAATAGTCTGGGCTACGGCACGTAAAGCTCCAATAAGGGCGTACTTTGAGTTAGAGGCTCAGCCTGATCCTAAAATAGAATATACCGCGAGGCTGGATAGGGCTAGAATAAATATAATGCCTAAGTTAAGGTCAATTATAGGGTGTGGAAGGGGTAGGGGGGCTCAGAGGGTTAGTGCTAGTGTGAGGGCTAATATAGGGGCGAGAAGGAAGAGAATAGGGGAGGAGGTTGCTGGGCGTACGGGTTCTTTAATGAATAGTTTTACTCCGTCGGCAATGGGTTGAAGGAGGCCATAGGGTCCTACAATATTTGGGCCTTTTCGGAGTTGCATGTAGCCTAGTACTTTGCGTTCAAGAAGTGTTAGAAAAGCAACGGCTAGGAGGACGGGCACTATTAAGATTAATGGGTTAATTAAGTAAGTAGTGAGTGTTAATAGCATAGTTGAGAAGAGGATTTGAACCTCTGTGAAAAGGGCTTAGATCTAATGCAGTGTCCGGACTATGCCATCTCAACTTAGTCTGTCGTAGCGTTTTGAGTGGGTCTATAAGCATAAGTGTGTGTGTGCTTTTTAAGATACTATTTTCTTTAGTTGCGTAATTATGTCCTTTTGTCTAATTTAGTTGGGTTCATTAGGTAAGGGGGAGGCGCGCCAATTGGAGTAGGCCCCTTCTTTTCGGTCCTTTCGTACTAGAAGAGATAATGTCATAGATAGAAACCGACCTGGATTACTCCGGTCTGAACTCAGATCACGTAGGACTTTAATCGTTGAACAAACGAACCCTTAATAGCGGCTGCACCATTAGGATGTCCTGATCCAACATCGAGGTCGTAAACCCCCTTGTCGATATGGGCTCTTAAAGGGGATTGCGCTGTTATCCCTAGGGTAACTTAGTTCGTTAATCGGCGGTGCCGGATCATTAATTGGTCAAAAATTCTGTTCCTTAGAGTGGGAACTCTGGGTTGAAGGAGGGGTGCTCCTTTTCCTCATGGGGGTTTTGTCTTACCCCACGGTCGCCCCAACCAAAGACGCTGGAAAGGTCTACCTCTAATTTCGTCTTCTGTATTGGGTTAGAAGAGGTAATCTGTCTTGTGTCTAAAGCTCCATAGGGTCTTCTCGTCTTATGTATTAATCCCCGCTTCTGCACGGGGAGATCAATTTCATTGACTTGAGAGAGGAGACAGTCAAGCCCTCGTTATGCCGTTCATACAGGTCCCCATTTAAAAGACAAGTGATTGCGCTACCTTCGCACGGTTAAGATACCGCGGCCGTTAAACATATAGTCACAGGGCAGGCAAGACCTCTTATTCATAAGTTTGCAAGAGGCGATGTTTTTGGTAAACAGGCGAGGCTTGTGTTTGCCGAGTTCCTTCTCCCTCTTTTAGTCTTTCTCTGAAGGCACGCCAGTGTAGGGTTAACGGTAGTTTTTGAATGGTTTTCTAGTTTTTTATTCATAATTCAGTCCCCTCTTTTATTGGGGTCGTTAAGGTTCGGCGGTGGGTCCGTTTCGAGGTACACGTGTGCGGGAGAGAGGGCTGGAGGTGAGCCCTCTTATTACTCATCTTAGCATTAACTCTCCTATATTTACATAGGAGGGCCTGGTAAACTTAGGGGGTTATGATTAGGATGTCAGAATATAAGGGGAAAGTATGTCTGAGCTTTAACGCATTCTTTAAGGATGGCTGCTTTTAGGCCCACCAGAATACTGTGCCTTGAATTATGTGATCATTACCCGCCATGGAAAGTTGTGTCTTATGTCAAAGGGGCTGTACCCCCTTTGACTAACTCCCTTGGTTTCTGTTGTGTCGGTTGAAGGGCGGGGGCCCTTGAATATTATGTGTTGACGGAAGAATCCGAGAGGCTGAACTCCTATCCAGTTCTCAGGCAACCAGCTATAACTAGGTTCGATAGGTCTATCACTTCTACTCGAAGGTCTTCCCACTCTTTTGCCACAGAGACGGGTGTGCCCTATAAATTAGGCTGCCTTGGAGTAGCTCACCTAGTTTCGGGGAATTAAACTAAAGTGCTCTTTGCTTAATTTTTACTAGTTAAATCATGATGCAAAAGGTACGAGGGGAAAACTCTGCTTTTTTTGGCTTTACTGGTTTGTTTCATTTCTCTTTCAGCGTTCCCTTGCGGTACTTTTTCTATAGCTCCACAGGCCCCTTTTCTGTCGCCCATACTAAGGGGGTAAAATGGTTTGTTTTATGGTTAAATTGTGTATTAGGGGGTATTGATAGGGTTTGTTGCTTTTAGGTGAGGGGGCTAGCTCTTGGGCGTCAGGGTAATCTGATTTGCACAGATGTCTTCTCGGTGTAAGAGAGATGCTTTGCTGTCTTAGCCATACTCTGATTATCCAAGCACACCTTCCGGTACGCTTACCATGTTACGACTTACCTCCCCTTTGCAAATTTTAGCGTATTAGTTATGTTTAATAGGTAGAACTTGGGGAGAGTGACGGGCGGTGTGTACGCGCTTCAGGGCCGAGTTCAGCAGGACACTCTACTTTCTGCTTACTACTAAATCCTCCTTCAGTGCACACATTTCAGTGTGCCGTTCGTGTTCCCTGAGGTAGGGAATGTAGCCCATCTCTTCCCCTTCCATAGGCTACACCTCGACCTGACGTTTTGGGCAATGCCAATTATGCTTACTTTAGTGCCTTCATAGGGTAAGCTGGCGACGGCGGTATATAGGCTGATAAGGGCTAGGAAGGGTGAGGTTGAACGGGGATTATCGGTTCTAGGACAGGCTCCTCTAGGTGGGTCTAAAGCACCGCCAAGTCCTTTGGGTTTCAAACTAATGCTCGTAGTACCCGGGCGGACAGTGGGGGTAAACAACTGTCTATGTTTAGGGCTAAGCATAGTGGGGTATCTAATCCCAGTTTGTGCCTTAGCTTTCGTGGAGTCAGGTTTGAATAAAGCTACTTTCGTAATTGATCTTCTTACTCTCAGTACGTATAACTGTTCTAAGAGCGTTCGGCTTTAGTGTTAAAGTTGGGCCCCTAACCACGCTTTACGCCGATGTCTATCAACTTGAGCCTCCCGTTTAACCGCGGTGGCTGGCACGAGATTTACCGGCCCTATTTAACTTTAATTAAGTCAAGCTTTCACTTATGGCTTAATGTTTATCACTGCTGGAATTCCCCGTGGGGGTGTGGCTAAAGCAAGGTGTTATGGGCTACCGAGAGTGTGCCTGATACCAGCTCCTCGTTCCCGGGCGGGGAACTATGGGCATCTTCACTGGGGTGCGGATACTTGCATGTGTAAGTCTAGTTAAAATTGATAGAAAAGTCAGGACCAAGCCTTTGTGTCTACAGAACTTTTTAAGGTTCATCTTAACATCTTCAGAGTTATGCTTTAATTAAGCTATGTTGAC